AGTAGTGAAGAACTAAAGAGAGCTGTGGTTGGTTGTTTACCAACGGAAAGCATGGGAGAAAGGAAAGAAAGATGCACAAATCTAATCCAAGCCGATAGGCACTATTAACTTAACACTAACCCAATCTCGATTAAAAACAGAAAATGTTCAATCAACGGCCGCGCAATCCGCGATAGGCTTGATTGATCGTACTACATACAATACTGCTTGCTCGGTCGCACTTCATTTCTATATGTAGATAAAAGTGACGACTTGGTCGTTGATCGCAGTCATTATACATACGATCTTTCCTCGTGAAGCTTGAAATGTGGAATCATCGCGAATAGAAAAGAAGTAATCCAACCCACGGAATCGACTTGAATAGGCTATTTGAATCTATATGTGTGATATTTCAATTGTGTCTTATTGACTTTTTTCAATCAACTCTGCGGTGATCCTTCAGTATACTGACCCAATCTTTCAATTAAAGTGTGAAATCGCTCATTTACCTGCCAGGCCAAGCAAATCTAAGAGCTAGCCAGCAGCAGCCGCGCAATCAGCGACAGGCTTGATCGCACTTACGCGTTATATACTTCACCGATAGCGAATGAAAGGATTAACTCTTTGATGGCGAATCTTGATGGAGAGTCTAGTCTTTTGTCTTTCTTCTCTCCGAAGTGGCATAACAAAATTGGAGAGGAAAAAGGGGAGCAGAAGGACTTGATTGCATTCATTCACGATATTACTGACCAAAGTATGTCACTCGATGACTTGATTGGATTGCATGCATTCATTTACGGACTTGATTGCACTTTCTATACTTCAACTCTTTGTTTGATAGAAAACTCTTTCTTTGTTTGATAGATGATCGCTACTATTATTAGATTTGCCTATTAGATAGTGCATTTATTCACAATCAATCCATCCAAGTGCGGATGAACTGACAATTCGTTTTTCTCCCTCAACCGCTAGGGGGCAATAAGGTCTTTTTTGTTTGGGATAAAGGGGAGCAGAGAGATCAGATTACAAAAGAAAATCAACCTTCCGGAGAACAAATAGCAATCAGAGAAGGAAGAAAGAGCCGTAAACGAAGAGATCATATGCGAACCACTCTCCCAATCAATCCAACAGAAAAGCAATTACAACGTCCAAGGGGCCAAAAGACAAGCTGAAACTGCTCCAGTCTGGGGGTCAGGCTTCGCCGTGTGAGATAACCTGGTCACTTTATCTGTGTCCCTTCTGGGCATTCCATTCCGCGCAAGGAGCAGAAGCCGCGCGCTAAGGCTGAGATGCCTCGCCCGCTGATTGCGCCCAAACGCAGCATTGGTAGAGCGCGGCCTTGACGTACTTATTCGCATGGTCTTTCTTTCGCGAATTTTGGCAGTGGGAGTAGAGCGTGCACCGCGGCCAAAGCGCCTTTGATTGCAGTGCAATAAACTGGAACGGCTGCGTTAAGCATCTCAATGCTGAAGATTTGATCCTGAGATCAGACGGGAAAGACTTATTGAACCGGCTCACTCCGAACCCGCAGCTCAAATAGCCAAGGTCGGTGGAAAAGGAAGAGTCAAGCTTGTTTGGATAAAGGAAGCATTCATACTCGACCCGCGTCTGGACGCCCCTTTCGGGCTCACTTCCTGACAACCCAGCCCACAACAGGAAATGGACAGGCATTGACAAAAGCCGAAGCCTGGGCGCATCGAGCCCGGGTCTAGTCCGTGGGCAATTTCATGCTCAAAATTCGATGAACGATGAAAAAGAATGCAGGTGGGTGGGTCGGTCTAGGGAGAAGGAGTCGGGAAAGAAGACTGGTTAGCAGTAGGGCCTTGGTTCGTTCTTTGGTTATTTACCGTAACCGGCTAGATCTACAGAAGCTGTTACGGAATTGAGATAGACTGGGAGTTCGAGGATCAGACCTTCGTCCCATCCAGAACTCGATCTACGGCAGAATCCCAACCGTCCATAGGCACTTAAGGCAAGGGCCGTGATCGGCAGAAGGGGCAATCACCCTCTACCTGCTTCCATTGGGACTTCATTCCGCAACCCGGGGGAAGTGGACTGCCATTACGCCTTGTCACGGAAGGCTGAGGATTTCTGGTAACCTATCGGGATGGCCTTGACCTCCTTTTCTCCTGCGCACAAACACACTTTATGCCCAGGCTTCCATACCGATCCGGCCTTCATCATAGGCTAGCATAGCAGACAATCTAGCGAAATCCAGGAAGGGGGAGGGGAATGCAAAATCTGAAGCAAACCGTTAGGCTAGTTCCCGTGGAGTGAGTCTAGTGCTTCCCTTTAACCTAGAAGCACTCAGTGAGCGTTCAACAATGTCCTTCCTGGCCTGTTGTTTGAGTTGACCGAAGGGCGGCGGGTGGAGGGAGCTTCACTTACCGAGAGGAATGAATTCGAGTAGTAGCCAGGGGAGGAGTTCTTTTCAAAAGAATGAAGTAGAGCCCAAATGCGCGAGCAAGAGCTAGAAAGAAGCCCTAGCCCTAGAGCTATAGCAAGAGCTCAGTAACTAATAGCCAAGGACGGTGGGTGTAGCGGATTTGATCCTCCCCCTGCTCGAAGATCAGACAATATGCTATGTCACGAACGCCATAGGAGGGGCACTTGGGTTGAGCTGAGCCTAGCACCTGACCGGATGAACTTCCACTGTTGAGCCTAAATCTCTTCCGCAGAAAGGGGGTCGGCAGATCAATCGGAAAGGTTGAACCCACTCCCCTTTTGATATGGATGGAAACTTCCCTGTCAATGTAACCAACCACAAACAAATACCACAAACAAAGCTCCTTCTCTTAGGGGCTCTCCCCTATCACTCGAAATTCGTTGGGAGGGAAGGAACCCTTTCTTTACGTACTATTTTGCCTATCGACCCGAATGAATCAGTCGATCCACATTATATAGAAAGATCACTCATGCAGAAGCGTAGGGAACGAACGGAGCGCGGATGCGCGAAGTGAGAACTAGCAATGCACGTTGGGAATTTGGACCCCTCGATGTGGGACCAACCAAATGGAAGAAGGCGAGAGGGATTGCCCCGAAGCAATAGCAAGAGCTAACCTAAGTGCGCAAGCACACAGCTTAACAGAGCTAGGCGTACTTGCTCTTTTACTGGTCTCGGCTCTCACGGCTAGAGAGAAAGAGCCCTCCTTCGTTGGCTCGAAAGAACCAGCAAAGGGAGCAAGAAAACGGGTGCTATAACGCGCAACGGCTTTCGCGTTCCCTTTACGTGAATTGGGCCGTTGCTTGCTCGCTTGCCCTTCCCCACCCACCACCCCCCCAAAAGGGGATTCATTAAAGGGATCGGCTCATTCCATTCCTCACTTTTTGGTATAGATTTCGTTACGTTAGAAGAGCCCCTTAGCGAATTTACCTTTGGATCGCACTACACCATATAGTCAAGTCACCCTTCCCCCGGTCGCTGTAAGCTCGTTCATATATACTCTCATCCAAATGCGGAGGAACTTCCACCCGCCTCAGCGAGGCGACCAGGGAGAGACTAAGAGACTACTGGTTGGACCATCTCAAACGCAACCGCCCTTCCAATGGCGTACGATACCAGCTGCTGGATATATGGGGAGGATCGACCTCTCTTTCGTGATTACACCTTCATCACGCCTGTCCACCTGGAAGAAACGAAGTGGAGACCTCCCATATATACTATACAGCGACGAAGGGAAAAGACCCAGGGGAACCCCGTCAAATAGAGCGTACGCCCTAGATAGGCATGAAAGAGAAGCAGAAAGAAATTACCAAATTCTCCACCAGAAGGAGAAGAGGTGAGAACCAACAGAGGGAGGACGGTGAGTAGATTACCAATTACATACTCAGAGAGAGAACAATTGAACAAAGCCTTCGAAGAAGAATCAATGAAAACTACCGAATCCAATCTTCCATACTGCGAGCGAAGTCATGCAAACAAAGCTGCTGCTGCGCGCTCAGGAAAGCAGTGATTCCCCTAGATATATAGATAACGGGGATCGCGGATCACGCGCAGTGAGAGCGCAAGAGCTGTGTGATAGGCAGGCAAAGGACTCCACCAAGAGAGGATTGGAGGAAAGTCACCTACCATGAGGATTGGCAATAGAGCACGCTTTCCGCCTAGTAGACAACTAAGCAGGAGGGAGGGCTAGGGTGAGGAAGGGGAGGTCTTCCACCTGCTCTTAGAACTGACAAAGCACGGCACATACTGGAACTCTTTGTCTTCTATCTGGTGGGTCACCGGGATTGATATCTATTTCATTTATTGACTAGTACTAGTACATTACATGCACCACTTTCATTTGAAAACCTATTTGCCCCCATCCCTTGGTATATGAAAATGACCAACTAGAGAAAGGCAGGGCAGCAGCTCTCCAGCCCCACTTGAGGCTAGGCCCTTCCCACCTACAGGAGCGAGCGAGATTGCTTGTTGCGCGCTTAAGACGGATGGCTTAAGCAAATTACCCTTGGTCCAATAATCTTCTTCTTTTTTAGGATTGGCCTATAAAGCTTTTGGCCGGGCTCTTCTTTCTTTTATTCCTTTCTTTCCGGCGAGCAGACGATGATTGTGGTCTTCGTGGATACGCCTGAGCTGGCAAGCCTTTCTTCTCTTATGATCGGGAGAGAATGCGGTTAGCAGCTGGGCTTGATCAAATGGGCTAAAACCATACCGTGGGAGAAAGCCATATTGTTCAGTTGAAGTTGAAGAAGCCCCTTTCAGAATCTACCTTTTACCGGGCGGAACACTTATTAGATCTTTTTAGTACCTTCGTAATTGAGAACACTTTTATGAGCTTATCGACTTCTGCCTCTACCTACCGCACAACGTTCCGTTGCTTGGTGGGGTCGGGCGAGAATCCCGGTAAGCTGAAGGGCACTTGATCAAATGGGCGAAAAGCATACCGCTCAGGAAAACAAACAAGAACCAGGCGAGAACAGAGATCCGCAACAGCAGTGCCCACGTTCTACCTGCGCATAGAAGTCTTTCAGACATCCATTTACCTTTTACGTAAGCTCAGACTTCATCAGCTAGGTCTTAGGACGAAATAAACGTTCCATCCATCAAACTTCGCTGCAGGAACCGTTTTCTCGTACGGATAAGCCGAGGGCACGGGTCTCATAGCACTTCCCCACCCCGGCTTCACTCTCGTCAGCTGTACATACGTCACCTTCCATTGTCTTAGCGAAGATTTCAACGTACTCCTGCGTGCCGGGAAGTTCCTTCCTTAGCCTAGAAAGCCAGTCTTCTTCGGAACCCGCCAATCCATCTTTAAGCGAGAGTCGGAAGATCTAGCCCAGGTAGGTTTCAATACGCAGGCGAACACCAGAAGCGCCCGGCGCTTTTATACGCAATATACGCAATTCGCGCGTGTATAACCACAATCGTGCAAATGCGGAGGAACTTCCACCCCGGGATAGGATCATTTCTTGTGATCCAAGAGAGTTTGAAGGAAGGACCTAAGGTGACCTCAGTGCAGGAACCAGGGAATGGTTCCCCAAGAGGCTTTCCTGGAAGGGATCGGCTTTATTTGCATCTATTGCATTTTAATGATGCGGTACGGTACGCGCTTCACTTACCACGAAGAGAGCGGAAGTACCATAAAATCAAAGAGTTGTGTTAGCTCTTGGGAAAGCAGCCATTTTAGTAAAAGGCCGGCTAGCCTTGCTCTTTAGTTGATGGATCAACCCGAATGTAAACTACCGAAAGGGGAAAGAATAGCACTGCATTAAACAAACTTCCTGTAACCGGGTTATAGTAGTAGTTGTTGGAGCCTAGCGAGCGAGAGGAGAGCGTATTTTCGGGCATACTGCGCTACGAGCTGAAGCCACGCGCTCAAGCTGTGACTCCTCTACAATAGATTCAGATAGGCGGGATTCACGGATCGCCCGCGCTGACAGAGCGCAGAAGCCAGAGCCGATGTTAAGCTGTTGCCAGCCGTCGATTGAACCGGAAAGAAGACCGGAATCGCACACTCATTCCTAAGTCAGAAGAAAGGGAAGAGACTAAGGAACTGGCTTCTTTGGATAAGCCGGAAGCGCGATCCTCAGGCGCACAAGCAAATCAGAATCGGAGCACGCCTGTCAATCTTTGAGCGGGAGTCGTCTGATCTGCCTATGGCCTGGACCAAGGCAAGGCTAGAACACATCGCGACTAATGCCGCTGTCACACTCTACCTGCGTGACGAAGCCTTTTGGACTCAAATCCGCACACAGACCCTCTTCCGCTTGGCGTGAACTCCTTTCGGTTTGTCACGGAAGGCATCAGGAAGATGGTATTAACTATCGGAAGGCCAGGACTTCGTTCTCTCCTACGTCCAGCCGTATAAAGGACTACGGAACGGGCAGAATAGTACATCCATCGAAAGGCAAAGAGATAGGGATGGTTAAATCTTTTAATCCGATGGTGACTTTTCTTCCTCAGCGAGAAGGAACCCGCAAAGCTCGCAACTAGACGAGCACGCGTAAGATTACGCCCTGGCGAGGCTCCCATAGGACTTAGCAATGACCGGATGAAGGTTTGCCGCTCACCTGCCACGGAGGTGGTCGGTAAAGGAAGAAGAGGAGCAGCTTGCATTTAGGAGGGGCCGCTCATGAAGCCACCTAAGCCTGCGAACTTAAGCGCGCAAGACCCTACTAAGGCTAGAGCAAGAGCTAGAAGAGAGCAGGTCAACCTGGCAAACGGATTCTTCTGCGAAGTTCCCCACTCCGGTTTATTTCTATACAACGGACATAGGCTCACCCTTTCATTGTCTTGCGAGGGTTGAGCGTACTCGATGCCCGCATGTCGGGGAGTTCGCTCCCTTGCTCCATTCTACCGCAATAGGGATGAAGTCCGTCTTCCCCGCGAGCCACCTTCACCTTTTGTCTTTTCACTCCCTCTCATAGTCTTTCTTTCGAGAGGTTTGGCTGTGGGGCTTAGGAAGGAGCCCACGGTTCAGAGCGGGAATCACCTATCGCCATGGGCAAGAAGAGGAAGAAGGCCCTACACTCGCTCACGACCGTTTATTTAGTTGATATTGATTGTGAAGTACCGACCCGGACCTCGGGAAACTAGCTGCCATCATGCCATTCGGGGATCTCAGTCAGGCCATTCCGCGGAGGCAGCTAGCGGGCTGGGAGCGAAGGGAATGAAGCCCTCGCGGGATCTTAGGGCCTCGTACTCCAAAAAGGGAGAGGAACTAAGAGCCCACACAGGATACATGACCGACACTGAGCGCTACCCTGTATGGAGGAGAGGCAGCCGACGGGGTGCTGGGTACGCTTCACTTACCTAGAAGAGCCCTTCACGTGATTTAACCTTAAAACCCTGTTTTGGGTTACTCTTGGGAAAGCCGGTCACTTAATTATACGCCTGGCGAGCCTTGCTCGTGGTAGGGTCGGGCGAGCTACCCTTAACAGCAGTAACCCAGAACTGCCATTCTTCGCACAAAACAATACCTATACTTCCTTGAAGAACCAGATGAACAAACAGCATCCACCTTATAGTTCGGATCTGCTGCTCCCAGATCAGCTTCAAACACACAAGCTGCCATTGCCATAGACCCGCGTTCGAAGTGGGGAGTGACTTCGGGCCAGCCAGCAAGGGCAACTTGTTCACCTTGAAGATCAAGGTCTGTGAATCAAATTTCCTCCCCAATCCGCATCGCTATATCCTTCTAGTAGAAGACTTGATCTTCCATACACCAGATCAAGATCCATGCGCGAGAGACTTCATTATCCTTAGCAATGCATTCCAATGCTCCAAACCGGGGTTACTAGTCAATCTACTAGTCACACTTACGGCATAAGCGATGTCCGGGCGAGTGCACGTCATTGCATACATTAGGCTTCCAACCACAAACGCATAAGGGAATTCCGCCATCCTTTCTTTAGATTTTTCATCTTTTGGACACATCTCGGAAGAGAGCTTTACACAAGGATCGAAAGGACTACTAACCGCTTTATGATCATACACATCATGGTGCTTTAGAAGATAATAAATATCTTAGATTGGGAGAGCTTTATGGTTTTCTTTGCTCTATCCCTTAACATCAGGATTCCTAGAATAACATCGGCTTCGAACCATCTCCAGCCGTTGCCTTCACCTTAACTCCTCCCTTTTTCCTTATATTTAATAGTAGTGCATGAGGGATTTTTTGTTTGACTTATGAAATGTCAGTCCTAAGTAGATGAACTCATTGAAATCTGTGCATACACTGATTTTGGGCTTAGGAGGAGCATCATGGAGTTCAAGTCCCTCAACCTGGCCATCCTGCTGTTCGATGTTCTATGCGCTACAATCTAGCCTTCATGAATGCTTCTACTGACAACCTTCAACATCAGCTTGGAGCCATGAGCATAGATTCTCCCTCTTACAGTACCTGTACGATACGGGGCCAGCAATCATATGACAGGCAGCCCCGATGCTTTCACTGACTCTGCTCCATATCAAGGTAATCGAAAAGTCTTCACTGGGGATAATACTGCTCTTACCATTCATCGTATTGGTACTGTAGCTCTTGAGCCATCAGACTTTTCTCAGAATGTTATGTATGGGTGGCAAAAAAGATGATATCTGTAGCTCAACTTGCTGGAGATAAGCTCTGGGCATTCGAGTTTCATCCTGTGGACTGTATTGTGAAGGATTTCAAGACAGGGAAGGAGATCAGAAGAGGGAAGAAGTGCGGGCGTCTCTACAGCCTTGCAATGAGCGCTCCTGATTCCAGGTCCATCTCAAGACTCCATTCTGCGCCCTTTTAGCTCTTGCACAAGCGTTTAGGTCATATCCATTACGCTCGTTTAAATAATCTTCGTCAACTTGGTCTTATTTTTGTGACAAATAAATGCTCTTATGCTCCATGTAAAAGTAGCCAAGAGGCTAAAAGCAACTTCCCTTCACTACTAATGGAACTCGTGCTATTGCCCCTCTAGATTTGATTCATTCAGATGTTTGGGGACCGGCCCCTACTCCTTCTCTATCTGGATTTCTTATTGAATTGACTACGTTATCTTTGTGGACGACTATTCTCGCTTTACTTGGATCTATTACGGCACAAGTCTGATTACTTGTTTTCAGAGATTCAAGATAATGGTTGAAATTCTATTGCAGCGATCGATCAAAGTATTTCGGTCTGATTCAGGAGGAGAGTTTCTTTCCAATGAATTGACCAACTTTCTTATTCGTCACGGAATTACTCATCAACGCTCATGTGCTTACACACCTCAGCAGAATGGTGTTGTGGAAGGCGACGCATGGACATATTATGGAAGCTGCCCGAGCCATGCTGCAAGTAATGCCCCTCGCACTTTGTGGGCCGAAGCTGTCAACACTGCTGTTCATATTATCAATTGTATCCCACCTTAGCCGGACTTTCTCCTGAGCAATCTCTCACGGGACACCCTTCTGATTATTCTAATTTCAAAGTCTTTGGCTGTGTATGTTATGCTCATATTCCAACAAATCTTCGTGACAAGCTTGATCCGAGGGCATCTACATTCGTTGGCTATGGTGATCACCAGAAGGAAGGGTTCTCGTTGCTATCATCCAGCTTCTTGAATTACAGAATTTTGATCTCCAGACATGTAGTGTTTGATGAATAAAGGCCATGATTATCGGCTTCTTAAACGACTCTCCCGACAGACAAATCTCCCATCATCTTATTATGGAATCTTCGCCCGGGGAGACTAAACTAAAGAGCAACCTCAAGGAGAATCTCGGCCCCCAATTCCAGAGCATTCTATCTAGGGCAACAGGATCAACGATACTGGATCCCACTACACTAGGATGTCCCTTCGTAGATCTACTCGCATAAAGTATACTAGTCAGAGGTATCCCATGGAAAAATTTGTTTATAACAAAAATCTTGTCCTTATTTTTCAAGAGTTAACAAGGAAATAGAACCAGCAACTTTCAGAAAAGCATGCAACATCGAATCCAGCCTTAAAGTAGCCGGCCATGCAATCTGAAATGAGTGCGCTCACCAAAAGTCAAACGTCGGGATCTAGTGCCACTTCCTCCTGGAAAAAGAAAAAATGGCAGAATCTTCGGATGGAGTCTCGCTTAGTCGCTCGCTCGGGTCTACAAGATGCAGTATAAAGCCAATGGAGAAGTCGAAAGATACAAAGCTAGGCTCGTCGCTAATTGTTATTAGCCAGAATATGTTTGACTATGAATCAACCTTTAGCCCAGTCGCCAAAATGGCCACCATCAGAACCATCCTTGCAGTAGCCGCCTCTGCTAAGAAGTGGCCTCTAAAGCAATTAGATGTGAAAAAAAAAAAAACGCATTTCTGAATGGCGACTTAAAAGAAGAAGTATAAATGTTACAACCTGAAGGATTGAAAGTAGAAATGGACTTTGTATGTAAACTTAAGAATGCCTTCTTTGGCCTCAAACAGGCGCCTGCAAGCGAACTGACGGACTCTGACGGGCCTTATCGTATTATATGAGGGGGCCGAGTCAATGCTGAAAAGCCCCTAGATAGTCAGGCTAGCGCCAGCAAACGAAGGCTGAAAAGAAAGCCTACTAGTAATGGTGCGCGGGAGCAGCGACGCGTAGGCCCCCCCAAAAGGGGGGCCGAAGCGCGTCAGGTTGCTTTCTTTGTTTTGAAGCTGGTTGCAGAAAAATCTTGTTCATAATCTAAAGATGAGGGGGGGGGTTCCTTGTCTGTCGGTCGAAGAAGGCCACAAGTGGAAGCAACCGATGCTTTGGTCATTCAGTTGACTCCTTGCTGCCAGTCCGTGCTTGCTGTCATGCTGGCAAAAGCGGGGGGCCGGTTTTACCTACTATTGGATTTGAACCAATGACTCTCGCCGTATGAAAGCGATACTCTAACCGCTGAGTCAAGTAGGTCAAGCTGAGTCAAGTCAGAGAAAATAGACCTATAAGAGAAAGCCAACCAAAGCGCAACCAGAGTTCTCCGCGGGGCGGAGCGCTAAGAAAGAGAAAGCGTTCTCGCTATACGAAATGAAGCAGCGGCTAGCACGCTAAGATCAACCACTTGGAGAACGCGGAGCCTTTCTTTCTCGGTCGCCTGTATGATAGGGGCTTAATAAGTTAAGTTGATTCCGATTCATGCGGTCGTTCTCTGCTGCATTGGTGTTTTCACTCTCCACCATAACAAATGTATTCCACCATATCTCAGGAGTAGTCAAAGGAAGTAGGCGGGTCCGAGTAGGAATAAATTCACTAAGAAGTAGGGGCATACATAAATGGATCAATTCATTCAACAAGATCCGTTCGGATCGGACCAGGATGAATGGGATTGGTCTGACCTCTCGCTCGGATGTAAGACTCCCGCCGCCGACAGATGTCCCACGCCACGTTTCGTGAACAGCTATGCCCGAGAATGAATGAATTGTGATATAGCGCCGAATAAGCCACTGACTGTAGGAGAGGAAATAGGGGGCCCTATACCATACATCCTGCTGCCTCGGGACGACTGCACGTTACATCATAGCAGCACGACCAAATGGAGGCGGAAACCAGCTTCTTCAGAAGGCGCGGGAGCCTCGGGGGGTCTGGGGGGGACGGCGGGAGCCGTCACGTGATAGGGGCTTTTCAGCTAGCCAGCTTCAAAAAAGCCGTTGCGCGCGGGGGGGTTCGAGGGGGACGTCATTTCTGCTGAAAAAACGTGAGCGCACCATTACTATATAGGCTAGATAGGGCGATACGGCTTTTCAGCATTGACTCGGCCCCCTCATATAATACGATAAGGCCCTTAGTCCTTAGTGGCTTGCTGCGTGCTAGCGCGCGTACTCTTCCTCTATGAGCGAGACTCCATCAAAATCCGCCACTCGTTGGTTGGTGTTAAATTCTTTTCTGTGAGACTATGCCTTCAATTCCATTCTTCGTCTCCCTAGTAGCAGTCTTCTTGCTGGCCCCAACCCAACATGCATTTTAGAGTGCCGTGCCGGGGCGATAGGCGCGCCGCAGTCACGCATTCGAGCAAGAGCCTTTCTTCGCTATGTAAATAGAGGGCCGGAATAAGTGCCAGACCCTCAACAAAAGAATGGATTAAGGTGATAGAGTGTTATCAGGAGACGCTAGGCTTCGGAATTGAAAATCTCTCTCTCTCTCTCTTTTTTCGTAAGCGGATTTCGCTCATCAAGTTCTTGTTTGATCTGCCGCTGTTAGAACACCACAATATTCGTCCTTTTGGGGTTAATGCTCTCAATGGTGAATCGATCATTCGCTATCCTTTGAGTTATGAGAGGACGGAATGGAAGAGAAGTAATGAAACCTGCGATTGCTACTGAATAACCTCCTTTGACTTTTTCAATAATAAACCCTTTGACCTTTGTATTCGTTCGCCAAATCTTGTTCAGTTCCATCCAAGCTCGGTTTTGTCTGAATCTTCGTGGAAGAAGAAGAAGCGGTTCACCAGCCACTACATCTGTGGATCCCACCAATTCATTAAACCTGGCGGCTGCTCGCTCTTTGATCAGTGATTCACCGGCCACTAGATCGATGAATAATCTCTCAAAAATCTGCTCTTTGATCAGTGATTCACCAGCCACTACATCAAGGGATCCCACCTTATTCTCAAACCTGGTGGCTCGGTTGATTGGCACTCCTGTAGGCTCATCTTGCATACAAATTCTGGGGGTCCCAGGTCCTGCATCCACCAAGAACATTTCTTCCCTTAAGCGTAAAACTGCAGATTGTGAGGCGTTTCCACTACATAAGCAAAAACTTGAATTAGATCTTGGAAATGATCGACTAAAATAGATGCTCATCATAAGCTTTTGAGTTTTTTTTCTTTCTTCGCCACAAGGGGGGCTTGGGACTCGAACCCAAATCTTCCACGACCCCCCACGAATCAGCAAAAACGAAGCTACCAATCCAGTACCTACTTTACTGAGCCATTTAGTCAATGACAGATCCGCTTTGGCGTACTACCAAGTTTCACGTTGGCATGTGACACTCTCCTTCCTTGCTTTTTCATACGCTTGCTGGAGAAGGCCGGTGAAGTGCAGGAATGCTGTATGACCGAACTCGAACTCGCGGGAGTCGATCATCTACTTATATACTACTACATTTGTTTGTTGACCCAATAAGATGATAAGATCATGATAAGAAAGGTATCATCATAGATATGAAATAAATATCTATATCTCTTTAGCATGTTATGGCCTGACATCCTGATCTTTCTGAAGGTTTCATCCTTCGAATTCTGAAAGTACTGTAAGGCGAGTGGAGCGAAGGAAGAAGCTCTTACTCACTTAAGGGTAAGGCGCTAATGCCACTAGCTTGCTGGCTTGTTAGAGCAGCTAGACTGGCACTAGCTCCTAGCGTTTTTCAGCTGTATCCTGTGATCTGAAATGTGCTGTCGGAAGATAGCACCCTTGCCTGGACTTTTTTTATATACCTAAGAAGCTGTGACATCTGCAGGAACGGTCGGGAAAGAATATAGATAATAAAGAGGCCTTTCATCCGATGATAATGCCTTTACTTCGTCCACGGCTGGCGCCTAACCAATGGTAATAGTTCCCGCCGATCGGTGCACTAAATTAAACGAATGAAATGTACCGCCTTTAGTCTCACGGCTCTCACTCATTTCGCCTAACCGTGTGCAATCATTCTTAAGAAAGGAAGGATCAGCCCTAAAATAGAAGCTTTGGGCGCGAAAGTCTTTGTCGATGCATGGCAACGGCGGACGGAGATGATACTGATGAGCCCAAGTCAATATCAATAGCAGCGGAAAGGCCCGTGTACAACTGTCTTTGCATGAGATCTGCCATAAACGTTTCCGATCGACTGACAAATTGCCAAAGGCAGCGGCTTTCGCACCGATATATGAATAGGAGGGCTCCGGGTAGAGAGATAGAGATATGGGGGCTAAGTAAAGGGAATCTTTTTGCTTTGCGCTGAAACCTTACCTTGGTCGGCCTTATGAAGGCGACCACTTATGTTACATCAATCTATTCTTGTCTTGACCTATGTATTCTCCAACTCCATCCACCAAAGCCGGATCTAAGGACTTCGTCTCGTGAACATCAACAAAAGATGCCTACAAGGATCCTTGTGGTTCAGCTCTTCATGGGAATCAAAGAAAGCTTATTAGGCGAGCTGAGGCTCATTGTGGAGGTCAAGTCGTACAGCTGGGCAAGTACAAGTATAAGTCCATGACGGGTTACCCGGTTCAAGGCTTTGTCTTACTAGATCATCTATTGGTAGCAATGATCGAGAGATCAGGCGTAGAATGCATCAGGATGGGAACGAGTGTTTATTATTATTTCGAATATGACAGCATGTCTTTGTCAATAGAATGTAATGTATTGAATTCTCAATAATGTCTTTCTAGCGGAAGTGTTCACGTAGGTCGCTTCTATAGCTCAATCCAAGAGTCATCAACGGAGATAGAGTCCAGCAGCCCAACCTAACGCTGTCCAAAGAAGATGTGAAAAGAGTTCCTATTTTGGTGAAACTCTACAATCTTCCTCTGGAGTTCTGGACGCCCATGGCTTTGAGTTATCTTTCTAGTGCTTTTGGGAACCCCTTCCATTTACATACTGACAAGATCACAGCAAGGAGAAAGAGGATTAGTTATGCAAGAGTTTGTGTGGAGGTTGATGCATCCACTGAGTTGGTTAAAGAGTTTGATCCCCGCTGTGATAACGGGGAATGGATCACTATCAAAGCTGAATTGGAGTGGGTACCGGCGAAATGTACTACTTGTGGGGTCTTTGGGCACTCTATTGCAAGATGTGGTAAGCAAAAAACTTCACGAGAGGGAACTGGATTGATGAAAACAGATAAAGAAAAAAAATCGTCTGAAGTTTGGGTTGAAGTCAAGAAGAAAGGGAAAGGAAAGGTGACTATGGATGATGCGGCCATTCTTGAAGATGGTTTGGGGAAGGTCGTTGTGCTTGGGGATCCCTCTGGTACTAAGAACAGCAATGAGCCCGTAGGGGATATGGCCAGGAATGTCACTTCACCGCAGGAAACTTTAGAACTTCACCAGACGGGAGGCAGGGGTGGGACTTCTAGCTCACTTCCGGCTACTAGCAGTCTTCAAAACGGTTAATTGGGAGTGGAAAGGCTAGCAGCTGGTGACAAGCTGATAGAAGTACCTTCAGTAGTGGCTGCAGTGAGACTCCCGGCAGCACCGACTCACAAACAAGGAAATGAGATTGGGCAGTATAGGATCGACAAAGAAGCGGATACAGATATGGAAGAAGGAGAAGTGACCCCCTCGAAAAGCCCCGTGCACTACTGATGGGCAGGCAGTTGACGATCCCCTTTCCGCTTCTCCGGACTGAAATCCTTTGGGCGGCAAAGCGAAGGACTCAAAGGAGAAAAACCAGAAGGGCTCAGGTAGCAAAGCAAGAAGAAGGTACCGGGACCTCATTGAGCACAAGATTTGAGCGGTTAATGGAGAGCACCAAACCCATGCGTTGGCTTTGGGGCGAGGATGAAGGAGGCCGGGTTTACCTTTATGAACCTCAGCGCGAAGTGGTCGGGTTCACTCCTCCTATTGCCTTTACCCAGCGGCAAGACGCTTAGTTTTGCCGGAAAGGGAATGCTTCTTCCCCTCTACTGTGCGGGTGCTAAGACTAGGCGAAGAATGAAATGAATCAGTTCGCTTGACCAACCCGAGCAAGATCGCCTCTAGCTCTTCTGATTTTGCTAACATCCTTCTATGACAGGCCGCCCGAACTTCGGTGTCCAGAGGATCCATCTCTTCGACGGGTATAGAGACTGGTTCAGCTTAACCCCCTGCGACTCTCATGCTACAGTGCGTTAGGTTTTTTTGGTCGGGAGTGAAGTGCCAACTAAGTTGAGGCTTGCCTCTAGCCTTTAAGAGAGTAAGTAGAGGCATAACGGTAGTCTCGGGTTTGGGGGAGGGTATAGCTGGAGTGGAGGTTCAACGCCAAGTCTACTCATTTAATGAGTAGACTTGCTTGACCTATGGAAATGCCAGTATAGACTTCTGACACATGGTCTCCTAGCTAAAGGCCAGCTTCGGTTCTAGGCGGCCAGTAGCAGTTCCCTTACCATAGTTCCCATTCAAGATTCATTCAAAGAAAGGACATAAGGCCTTGCAACCAAATGCTTTGCGGGCTGCTCTTGTGCCCTGACTCCTGCTTACTACTTGCGACTACTAGAATAGAAAGAGAGAGCAGGGGCAGGGGAAGAAAGAAAAGTCCAATACTCTTTATGGAAGACTAGGGATTGCTAATCTGCCTACGCGGGAAGCCTTCTCCCTCTCAGGCTAAAGAGTAAAGATAGCCCTTGCTTTCCTAACTGTAACGGGATCTTATTCTTTATAAGAGTGACCACCTCTTCTTCACATAAAACCATTCGTTCAGAGTCGACAACTGCGGATAGGCCCCTCCCCAATGCTCTTATTCCTACTTGCGGATTCTCTCCATCTAGGAAAGAAAGCCCTAATTAAGGCCCTTTCTTTCGGGCGATGATTCGATTCTTCTTAGCTTGGCCATTCGATTAAGGTTCTTTCGGTCGAGACAGAGAAAGAGAACTCTTATTCATCCGGAAGTGACTGAACTAGCCTTTGGGCTTAAAAAAGCGCTGTCGCACCTTCACTCTTTGTATTTGTCGGCCTTACTGGCGCTACTGCTAATGTCGGCGTAAGGACTGTTTATCGGAGACTTTTCTCTTTTTGGGAGGCCTAAGGACTGCAGCTTCTTCTGTAACAGCCTTTTTCAACCTCCCCTCGGGAAGTACGGTAAGAGGAATAGCCTATCTTCTATCTAGCCTTGAGCCCGGTATCTTGATTGCTGCTACTTTGATTTACCCCGAGCCGGTGCCGGGGCCAGCGTCTATTAAGAAGGGGATAGCCGGCTTATTTCGCTCCTAAATCCATTTAGCCTTTCTCCGGAACTACTTTGACTTTTAATACCGATATGGGACCACCTTCCCAAATCAAATGCAACTGATTCAAGAACAGCTGCTCACTCGGTCGTAGGGAAAAGAGTAAGTGATAGTCATCCATCGCCTTGAGCGGAGCCTGGTCTGGGATCGAGCCCTAGCATCTCTCAGCTCAGATTCGGCATATCCGGTCTTAGCAGCAAATCCTTCCTCCGAAGATGGACAGCATCCGCTCTTTGACACCCGTAATGGGCATGGTATCCCCATAGTCAAAGCAGAGAGAAAGAGAAGAGTTAGAACAAGAAGGATTAGTTAGCACTACCCCAGATCCATATGCATAGTCAAATAAGAGGGTAGACAGAGGTGCAACCTTATTGGCTTAAGCATCCGATTTTGTCCATGAGAAGGAAGAATACCGGGTTCTCGAATCCCCTGCATGTGAGGGTGGTAGGCTTTATGCCAAAAAGAATCCCGAGGACAAAAGTAAATCAGAATAGGCTTTGAGGGAGAAGGAATCCCCAGCTATTGACTCAGCTACTATTGAATCCGATCCTAGGGCTTTAAAAGAAGAGTACGAGTTAGCAGGGCTGTCTCACCTTGGGCTTGTTGGCCTAGCTTTTGGCGGAATAACCGCAGTAACCTCCTTCATGCCTTTGATAGAACGGAGATGGGAATTAGGCTGCTGGTAGTACAACTAGGCTCTTTGCAAGATTCTCAGCATCTACGGGGAGAATGCCCCAAAGCCCCCTTTCTCCAATTGCAATTCCAGAGGGATATCCTTTTAGAAGCTCTCCTGGCATTAGCGGAATAAGAGCAGTGGGACTTGAGCTAGTGGGATAGATTAACTATTTGAATGTCCCTCTTCGATTTCGATGAGCAGAGGACATTAGCTTTAGCAGACCATTTGCGGCATATACTACTATTTCCATGAAGACGATAACTGAACACTGACTTTCTTAATAAACTGACACTAGGAATAGTCTCGAGAACCCCTAGTTGCCCGCTACGCCCCTTCTGCGACTTTCTTTCCTTGCTAGGTCCAATAGGCTCTTTGTCGGTCTTGATGCCGAGAGCTGGAGTTCATCCAATGCAGCCGTGATCTTATATACGATGATACCACCAGACGCGCATTCCTTGGGATCAGAAGGAAGACTATCCCTGTGCGTGCTACTGCTCTAAGGCTTTCAATAATGAATTTGATGGCATGCTTTCGACGTGCTGTGATGAGAGGTGCCTTAGCCTAACATATTAACATCCCGTCCTTTTGAGTTGTAAGCAATGTTCCTTCGCTTTGTGAAAGTGATTTTACTTTGATCTTCTTAATGGAATAAGAATAAATAACTGGGCAAAGGCCCTTTTCTGGGTATGGCCACAAGGTAGCGAGTGCAAAGCAAAGAGGCAGTAATGCTAATTAAAGAGCCTTCCTTGCATGGCCTCATCGCAAAAAGTCTCTTTCCCGTGCTATCAAGATCAGGAGAGAGGCTTTGCGCAAGAAAGAATATATCGCCTAGTCTAACTCTTAAGTCGGAACTAGAGGCAATGAATATTTGAAGGAGTAATTGGCTTGATTTTTCACCTGGAATTGAACTGTAAGAGAACCAATCCATTGTCTTCGAATAGTCAAGGTATGCCTTTCCAAAGCCAGTTAAGAGATCAGCCTTCGTGGACAATAGGCCTCGAGCTGGTAGTAGCGGCAAGGGAGGAGTGAATACCCGCTTAGCCCCTTGCTTTTTATGGCTTACCTTCGTACCCAAGGGAGGTTTTACCCACCAAGTCCAGCTTTCTTGTGAAAGTCTTGGCTTGCTCTTTTTCCATGTCTGTTGATGGCGCTTGCTATTGAATGTCTTGATTGCGCATAGCCCTTTCATGCTTCTTTGTAGCATACTTAAGATGCTGCGGGATAAACGCTCTTTGAAAGGTATTGAAAGGTAAATGAATGCTTATCCTGTGGATGCGGCATTAGCGGTCTTAGCACTTTCCCTCTTAGAAGGAGGAATCCGCTAAGGCTAGGCACCTTATTCAAAAGGTAGAGATTCATCTTTCAAATGGCCAGTGGCCATTGGACATGGTAGCAATCCGCTAACGGAGCGGACCCCATTCACCCCCTGGTCAAACGGGAGCGAGCCCTTCCCCGTAAGCTACGTTGGCCTGTTCCTCGAGTGTGGGTATTCAGTATTCGGATCTGTCTCCTGGCTTTAGTTTAAGGTCCGAGTTTACCTTTAGTACTTCTCGCTTTAAAGGAGAAGAGATAGATCGCTTACAGCTTTACTTACTTCCTTCACTTACGACTTTCAATAGCGCTTGCTTGATTCGCCCTCCGACTCCGAATAAGAAGGATTATATTCTGTATCTCCCGCCGTACGCCCTTTCCGCTATCCAGAAACAAAGATTGACTTTACCACCTTTAGAGCTTATTGACGACTTCCACCTGGAACTGAAAGGATTTAGAAAAAGATCTTCCCACCTGCCGGCTTACCACATCAGAAAGAAAGAAGGGAGTTATAACTTAAATAAAGTTGTTCTGATCCTTATTTTATTAAGACTTTGTTCAATCTTTTTTAAACAGATAAAATAGGCAGGAAGAATGATAGTAGTTTAGAGGAGGTAAGGTAGGCAAGGAAGCAACTCGACTATAAAGGATAGGAGCGACAAAGCAACTTGCCCCAAGTAAGGTTCCGGAGGTGGAGTTGGAATCCGCAACAGAGGCTGCTGCTTCAGAAACAGAAGAAAGAGAATCCACTGCTGATTATTCAACTTGATATACTGTTGAAACGAGCTCAGATGCTCCGGGGTCTGGTCGAGCCATCTTTGTGTTTGTTTCTTAGTTTAGTTTGCGCTAGCTGGGCCTGAATGCAAGCTCCGTCCCACTTATGCTGGCACCACCTTCCCCGAGGTAAATCTGCTTTCATCTCCTTCACCTCGTAACGAGTACCTGTAAGTGCCCAAAAGTGCGGCTACTACGGGGTGCTTTGACCTCAGGAAACATGCAAATAAAGAATCAACCGATGATATTATTAAACTAAATAAAGCTGCCGATGAAACTCTATCCCCTGATTCAACTGAACGTTCTACTAGATCAACTGATAAAAGCCTGTCAAAGGCCGATCTTAGCTAATACAATCGCTCGTTTACACGAGCTTGTTATAGATGATATTAGCGTACAGGCAAGTAGCAAACGACTGCTTTTCAGCCCCCTTCTTTCTCTCCTTCACCTTTTAGTTCAGGTG